GGTTGTCGTGCAATCCCTTCTACAGCTTGCCCTGCAGCAGTGCCTTGACCAACCCCAGGTCCAATAGAAGCAAGCCCTACGGCCAACCCAGCAGCAATAACAGAAGCAGCAGAAATAATTGGATTCATGAGAATTTCCTCGTAACCTAAATATAAAATAAAGAAATAGTTAATGATATAATCAACCAATAAATTATGACTTAATTAGTAAATTACCAAGATTTATTCGGTTAAAGTAATTAAGAAGAATTCCGGATTGAAAATAGTAATAGTTATTGAACTATACGAATTACTTCAAGATTTCTTTTTTCGTCTCTACCTACATAGTTTTTTTTGTATGAATATATATAACCTTTGTTCTTATCTTACCTTAAATTTGAAATTATTCTTTGAATTTTTCGTTTTTTTTATTCAATTTCTTTAGTCATTGAATATTCAATTCACAATTAGAGATGAAATAAAAAGGCTTTGTTTTTTTAATCCCTCTAGAAATTTACAGTAGTAGCGGGGCAGTTTTTAAAAAATTTTAGATAAAAAATATTAGTTATTTTTAATATAATATCACATATACATGGCTTTATTCTATGCTGTAAACCAATTATTTGTGTTTTAGATTCAATCGAATTCAAAATCATTTTTTGAAACCCCAAAAACAAAGAAAGAGTTGTCTTATAGTGATCAGATTATATACACCCAGTTTTACCCCCTCACTTCTACTCTATTCTTTTTTTTCTCTTTTGGTTTGGTCAATCAGTGAATTTAATGTGAATGAAATGGGAATCTCTTGTAGTTCTATATAGTATCTTTTTATCACACGTCGTAAACGTAAATATCAGACATAATCATAATTATAGCTCTTCATTTTTTATTTCGAATATCCAATATCTATCTATATATAGATATAGATAGATGTTTACTAAGTATATGGATATTTACTATATTGTCTTGGACCGCAGTATCTGTGCGGCAAGCTAAACGAAAAAGACTATATTTTTTAGAAAACTCGTCAATGATGGCTTTCCATAGATTCACCTATATAAGCCGCAGCTAAAGTAGCAAAAATTAGAGCTTGAATACCACTTGTAAATAATCCAAGGAACATGACAGGTATAGGAACTACTAAAGGTACTAAAGAAACAAGAACAACAACTACTAATTCATCAGCTAATATATTTCCGAAAAGTCGAAAACTAAGCGATAAGGGTTTTGTGAAATCTTCTAAGATGTTAATCGGTAAAAGGATGGGAGTTGGTTGGATGTATTTACTAAAATAAGCTAATCCTTTTTTTGAAAGACCCGCATAGAAATATGCAACTGATGTAAGTAAAGCTAATGCAACGGTAGTATTTATATCATTTGTGGGTGCAGCTAACTCCCCATGAGGTAATTGTATGATTTTCCAAGGCAAAAGAGCCCCAGACCAATTAGAAACAAAAATAAAAAGAAACAAAGTTCCAATAAAAGGAACCCACGAAGCATATTCTTCTCCAATCTGAGTTTTGCTCACGTCTCGAATGAATTCAAGAACATATTCAAAGAAATTCTGACCTAAATTGGGAATGGTTTGCAGATTTCGAATAACTAGAATGGCTGAAACTAATAAGATAGCAATTACAATCCAAGAAGTAATAAGTACTTGGGCATGCACTTGGAAACTCCCTATTTGCCAATAGAAATGTTGACCTACTTCCACAGCAGATATATCATATAATCTTTTTAATGTGTTGGTAGCACATAATAAAACATTCATATTGTCCTGTCCTCTAAAAAAAAATAAGAACTTGAAAGGGAATTATTTTTATTCAAACATCTACTTTCCTTTTTGATTTTTCTATTTTCATTTTTTTTTTTTTGAATACCGCGACTAATCACATAAAATTTATGTTTGTTCTTTTTTAAATTTTTGGTGTAATTTTTTACTAGTATAGTAACCGATTCCTTAAATCTATGAACCCTTTCAACCAAATCCAATATTTTTTTTATCTTATTATTAATCAAGAATTTTGTATATAGCTAGAACGACCCTCACAAATTGCAAATACTAATTTGTTAAGAATTAATAGAATTGAGGCTATAGCATCATCATTAGCGGGAATCGAAATATCGGAGAGGTCTGGGTCACAATTTGTATCAATTAAACAAATTGTTGGAATTTCTAAAGTTATACATTCTCGAAGAGCCGTATATTCTTCTTGTTGATCAACGATTATTACAATATCAGGTAACCCCGTCATATATTTAATGCCGCCAAGATATGTTTCCAAATGAGCTAAATGTCTCTTCAATATAGCGGCATCTCTTTTTGGAAAACTATAGAGTCTCCCCGTCTTTTGTTGCGTTCTCAAGTCCCGGAACTTTTGAAGTCTTGTTTCTGTAGTATACCAATTCGTTAACATACCGCCGGGCCATTTTTTATTAACATAATGACACCGAGCTCTTATTGCAGCCCGGGCTACTGAATCAGCTGCTTTTTTTTTTGTACCAACAATTAAGAATTGTTTTCCCCGACTTGCTGCATCAAAAACTAAATCACAAGCTTCTGATAAAAACCGAGCAGTTCTAATAAGATTTGTAATATGAATACCCTTACGCTTTGTAGATATATAAGGTGACATTTTAGGATTCCATTTTCTACTACCGTGGCCAAAATGAACTCCTGCTTCCATCATCTTTTCCAAAATTATGTTCCAATATCTTTTTGTCATTTATATTTATCCCCACACTTTTCTTTCATTTCAAAAAATTATTTTGAAATGAAAGAAAGAGACCCGGTATACTGAAATAGAAATAAAAAAGTGTTCCGAAGGAACCTTCTCTTCTACCGAAGATTGGCCATTGATATATGATCAGGACATTTTTTTTACTTAATTAATATGAGTATTCTCTTTATTACCTTTCTTTTAGTACAAAATAAAATGATCAAGGGTGAATCCGCCCTTAAGAAAGAATTTTTATTTAAGGAATTATTAATTCCTAGATTGCTCTGATGTATCACAAAAATTTTAGGAAACAAATTCTCTGTGGTGAAACAAAATATCTCTCATTTCGTCCTTCAATAAATTCTTTTTTTTTGTTTCCAAGGTAATCTTGTTATATTGCCTTTGCTTTGAACGGTGCATTATTCTTTTGAATCCGGTACCAACTGGTATCATTCCCCCTAAAACAACGTTCTCTTTCAGACCTTTCAACCAATCTATGCGACCCCGGAGAGCGGCTTTTGCTAAAACTCTAGCAGTTTCTTGAAAACTTGCTTCAGATATGAAACTTTGAGTATTCAGAGATGTTTTTGTTATCCCCAATAATATAACTCGATAGCAAATCGCCTCTTCTAAGGAACGCCCAGCTCGTTCGGCTCGCAATAATCCAATTAGTTCACCGGGCGAAAAAACATTAGACATTCCATCTTCGGAAACCAATACTTTTGATGTTATTTGACGCACAATAATTTCTATATGTCTATTATGAATGTGAACTCCCTGGGATCGATAAACTTTTTGAATTTTATTAGCCAAAGAAATACGACTTTGCGCTATAGTTAGCTCAGCACCAATCAAGAATCCCCATGGAATGCCAAGAATTCTTATTATATGCCCGTTCCAAGTATCAACTCTCTTTTCTAGGTTCATTGATATTGAATCAATCGAACGAACTTCTAATACCTGTTCGACTTTTGGAAGACCTTGTGTTATATCACCTGATCTCGATTTTTCATATATAAATGTAACTAATATATCTCCTTCAGAACGTATTTCTCCATAATGGCCATGAACAGTTGCTCCTGGAGTCGCCAAATAAGGGTTAGCCGATCTTATTCCTACAGAATCCATTTGAACAGTTAGAACTTGACCCGATTTTAGGTGTGATGCATTTTTCGTTTGAACTATACATCCATTTTCGCAAATAAATTGCCCCAGACTTGGAAACGTTTTTTCACAAAAATTATGATGGAGAAAATGCCAATTCAAATAGAATGGATTTAAAATGATGTTATTACATAGATCAGGTTTATAAATTCTCTCGTTTTCGTCCATTAAAAAATATTGGAATACTTGAAAAGTTTCCTTTAATTTGTCAAGTTGCAAACTTTTATTTTGACTGTTTAATAACTCAGAATCAGATCTCCAAAAATAAAAATTTGCAACTTGAAGGGCTATTCCTAAAGGACCTAAGGAATTATTAATGGGAATTATAGGATCTCTTTGAGTTTTTTGAATTCCTTCTTTTATCCCATTGTAATATTTTCCATCGTTGAATGATCGTATTTGAAAACAATTAGATGATGACAAAATTAGAAAAGATCGGCATTTTTTAGTTCTATTCAACAACATACGAATAGTTCCGTGATTTTGACTAAGTGATTTTTTCATTTTTTCCCTCGAATCTATAGAAAAAAATGGATTGATGTAAGTCCGATCCGACTCATTATCCAAAAGAAATCCTGAAACGGACGTATCATTCCTTTTTCTTTTATATGAAATATGGGATTTCACTAAGTCAATTCTTAAGAAATATCTAACCAAACCATTTGTACTTACTTCAACAAAAGAAGCATGCGCATTTTCAATAGAAGAAAATTTTTTGTCTTGATCCCAATTTAAAACTAAACACGTCCGAACTAATTGAAAACTTGTATCAGAAATTCCCTTAATTGATTTTCCATTTCCAGAAAGAATATAATTAATAACTTTAAGTTCCAGATTATCTCTTTCTTGGAACATATCTTGAGGAAAAAGTTTTATTAAATTGATACTATCCGCTATTTCATATAAAATTACGGGTTGAACCAAAACTAAAGACTTTTTTTTCGTAATTGTGATCCATTGGGCATAGATCCAATTTTTCATTTTTTTTGAATTTTTTTTTTTCGTTCCGGGTGGGATCAACATGGCACTGTGTCGGGATATCTTATCCATTTCTCCGGGAAAATAGATATCCCCGGAAAAAATTTGGAATTCCATCTTTTTTTTTTTCTTTTCCACTCGGACCAATCCCCTTACTCGACTTTTTATATTTAAAGCGATTGGTGTATCTACTTCAACGATACTATTGTTTCGTACCATTATGGAAGAAGATTCGGGTAAAATATGAACTTCCTCAGAAATGAAAAAAAAAGGATCTACTTTTATTTGGTATTTTGGCTTAAATTCTTTAACTGCTTGATACTCAATTAAAAAATCTTCTTTTTTTAAAATGGAATTGATATCTATAGTCCTATATTTAGTAATTCCCGAGCTCTGTGTTCGGTATTGAGGATCATCGAAATAAGCAAGAATACTATTTCTACGAAAAATACCATTGATTGATATTTCAATCGAGATACTGGAAGTTAACGTTAGTTCTTTGTCTCGTTCTTGAATCGATTGGAATGGAAATGGAATGATGAATCTATTTCTTCGCCTCTTTGCTAATAAATCCGTAGTATCATGGAAAAAAGCAGGATGTGTAAAATGACAATGATCTTTACATATGCTTTGATTAAATATTGAATAATCTGGAATCTTTCGTTCTTTTTTATCAGAAGAATTGAAACGAAATAATTTATGTCTTACTTGATCATAACTTACTAAAAGATTATAAATATCTCTTTCTCCAGTAGAAAGATAATGAATGTTCATTTGATCTTGATCTTTTCGGATTGAAAAAGAGCCTGAACCGAACCTGTATGATTTTCCTGATAAAATCCATAAATGACTGGTTTTTGGTAAGATATGGATATTACTATATCTAAATTCTGATGCATGGTACACATCGGTACTCCAATGCATTTCTCCTTCTAAATCTGAATACACATGTTTTCTAACCTTTTCTTTTAAATTCAAAGTGTATATTCCTGCGCGAATCTCGGCAATCACTTGTTCTGATTTTACATATTGATTATTTTGAACTAATAGAAAACTTTTTGGTGGAATAGTCACATTATGTATAATATCACCACTTTCAATAGTTACACACAAGTCTATATAACATAGAAAAGCAGGATGCCCGTGACGTGTACGTGTAGGATGAACAAAATCCTCATTGAATTTTATTTTTCCATTATAAGGTGCTCTCACCTGTTCTGCAGTACCCCCTGTAAATACTCCGCCAGTATGAAAAGTTCTTAGTGTTAGTTGAGTGCCCGGTTCTCCAATTGATTGGCCCGCAATAATACCCACAGCTTCTCCTAATTCCACCAGGTGGCCATGAGTAGGACTTTGGCCATAACACAATCGGCAGATCCACGATGGATTCCTACAGGTAAAGGGAGTTCGGATAGATATTCGTTGTGTTTGAAAGGTTTTAAATCGATTGATAAGTCCAATTCCAATATCTTGATTTCTAACGGCAATGCATCGCGAACCTCTGTATATATCGTCTGCTAATACACGACCAATTAATGTTTGTATCCAAATTCTTTCTGACATCATTCCATTCTGGATATTCACCGAAATTCCTCGAATGGTATCACAATCTGTTCGACCTACAACAATATGTTGAACCACTTCAACAAGTCTGCGTGTAAGATATCCAGCATCTGATGTTCGTACAGCAGTATCGACAACCCCTTTACGAGCTCCGTAGCAAGAAATTATATATTCTGTTAAAGATAGTCCTTCGCGTAAATTGCTTTGAATAGGTAAATCAATCATTTGTCCTTGTGGATCCGACATTAATCCTCTCATACCTACTAATTGGTGTACTTGAGATGCATTTCCTCTAGCTCCCGAAAAAGACATTATATGGACTGGATTAAAGGGGTCGGTCATCCTAAAATTAGGATTCATTTCTTGTCGCAAATATTCACTTGTAGCATACCATATCTCAATGGATTGGCGTAATTTTTCTACCGCATGTATATTCCCATAATGATGATGTTTTTCCAAAATCAAACTTTGTTGTTCAGCATCTTGCACTAGCCATCCTTTAGACGGTATTGTTAAAAGGTCATCAATTCCTAATGAAATGGATGTAGCCGTAGCTTGACGGAATCCTAGAGTCTTTACTTGATCCAGGATATGTGATGTATATGCCATTCCGAAGTGATCGATTAATCTGCTAATAAGTCGTTTAATGGCAGTTCCACCTATCACTTTATTGTGAAAGATTAGATTGGCCCGTTCTGCCATAAGTACCTCCATATTCTACTCAGTGGGATTCGGTTCAACAATGGGTTTGAGTCAATGATTGGAAAACTTCCTTTTCTTTATCTTGATTTGCGTAGAAATTGAAAAACTATGATCCTAGTTAAAGTTAAATCGCGAAGACCTGAATTTACACAGGTATCATAAATTTGCTTATCTTAGATATCAACTATCTACTTAGATATCATATAAATATGAATAGGCCCGGCAAAAACCTTGTATAGCTTCTTCGATTTCTCGATAAAAAGAAATATGACCAACAGTAGTTCGAATGTATATAGAACGAATTTCTTTTTTTGTACTTCTTACTACTAGATAATGTCCATAAATTTCATGATAGGTACCCAAAGATTCGTAGTGAACTTCGATAGGAACTTCTC